TACATATCATATATTCATAATTGCTGTTATGATTGAAATTGAGAAAGATTTTTGAAACTAATCAATATTGATTAGTTTCATTATGTATAAATTTGGATTTTCTTATATCATTAGGAAAACACAATTTAATATTCAAACCCGGGAATCGTTCATGAATTCAAATTCACGGTCAATAGTTAATGGTTCCAATTTGTCCTGAATTTTTGTTTTGTGACTGAAAATCCACAATTGGTTTTTCAATAGAAAAAGGAAGGAGTGTTTTTAAATAGTGTGTTTGTTTTAAGATATTATACAATCAATCAAAGAAATGTATCCAATCCAAAGAGAAAGGTAAGGATTTCTTTTAGGAAATAGATTAAAGAAAAAAAAAACAGGATTCAAGATACAAGTACAAAAATGAATAACCCCCCCAAAAAAAAAAATAAAAAATGAAATATTTTCATATATTTTTTGTATCGTTTTGGCGACATGGCCGAGCGGTAAGGCGGGGGACTGCAAATCCTTTTTCCCCAGTTCAAATCTGGGTGTCGCCTGATCAACAAAAAAATAGGAATACCTTATTCTGTTTTGCTAAGATAACTTGAGAAATTTTTTTCCAGCAGAAGTAAGCGGGGGAGAGGACTCTTAATACTTGCTTGATGCTATAAGCATCTGGCGGTTCTGTTCTCTAAAATGAAAATGCTGTAAATCCTTGCGTCTAGGCTTCAATTCACGGAAAGATTATATTAGTGAATTTTGAATGAAAAAGAATCGTTAAATCTTGATATGACAGCTGTTATTAATGTAGTGTTTATTAACTGGGTCTTCCATTCATTTGGATAGACGAACGAGGAATTTAATTATTAGTTGCGGAAAGGCCGAAAGATACTTTATTCGTATACGGACTCATGAAATTCTATGTGTGCTCCTGCAATCAATTTAATATTGATTGAAGAGATAATTGTCTTTAATGTAATAGACTATCTTCTGATTGTTTCACATAGACAAGCAGGAGACGTAACGTTAACGTAAGGATTAGCTAAAATGCGAAATTAGGGGTATGTGATAGATAGTGATCTATCTTGATTCTATATTTTGATACTTTTGACTTAATGTAATGAAATGAAGGTCAACAAAAAAAAGACTAGGTCTTATTATTACTACATGTTAGTACCATTCCCTTGAAACTTCCAGGAGTGTATCTACGTATTTTACTTGTGCTTAATGTTTTCCGATTCTACTAGAAATCATATAAGAAACTATTATAATTGTGAGTTTATTGGATTGTTTCATCAACGGTGTTGGGTTAGAATCCCCTTTTGACTCTTCGCCAGGGATTCCACTATTATTAATGAACATAATAATGATTAGTAAACAATAATGGAATAATTCCTTCATATTTATAGAGATAGGAGATATAATTCACATGGATATAGTAAGTCTCGCTTGGGCTGCTTTAATGGTAGTCTTTACATTTTCTCTTTCACTCGTAGTATGGGGTAGAAGTGGGCTCTAGAAGTACTACTAATTGAGTTGAAGAATCAAACTCAAACCATATCAATTGTTTTATAGATCGTTCTGCAAAGTCCTTTTGATTTTACTTTTTTATTTGTTTTTTATTTTCCCCTCTTTTTTTTTTTTACTGTTCAAAGATAAAAAAAGAAATAGTTATGTTATTAAGTATATACAGACTTCCTATAGGAAACAACATAAACATAGGGGTTGTCCAACGATATACTACACATAATAAAATATTGCCTTGGGCAAGTTACATATTGCGCGTTCCCGCTTTTTTTTATTCTTTTAGAAATTTTATTTATGTTATGCTTGCTTTATCGAACTCATTTCATATCATGGTTCAAACGTTAAAAATCAGTGGGCTTGACTAATCCTTTTCGAAATCCAAAGAGGTTCCCATGGAACTGAATCACTGGATCATCTGTCAACTGCTCAATCAATTACTTCTTCGGAATACCAAAAAAAGATTATGTGATTTTCTTGTTATTAATTTTAATAATTATTAATTTCATATAGGCCTATACTCTTTTTTTCCTTCATCGATTTGATTCTTTCAATGGATATCGGGATTCATATTGCATTCATATTGAATAGAATCAGAAATTCTAGGAATTCGAATCGTAAGAGTAAGAATTGCCCTTCGATTTTTTCAGATTGATGATTGGAATCAACACAAATTAAATAGATGAAGCAAAGAAATTGAATTGGTACGTTATGTAAATACATTACATATATGTAATTGATATCTATGAAGATACATATTCTAGATTGATCTATATTAAACCTCTATCTTTATACAGTACGACTTTATATACTACAATAACAATAATAAATATAATAACAATAATAAATATGGTAGAAAGATTTATATATTTCTTTCTACCATACTATCGAATCTCATAGAATACTGATGATTCTAGTCCGCTTATTTCATTTAAGACACTCAATTTGAATACTTTTCATTTTCTTTTTTCTTTTCAAGCATTGAGAAGAACTAAACAGTCAAGTTTCATTCAAATGAATCCTTTTGGCTGACTGTTTTTACGTATATTATAAGTAAAAAAGCAGTAGGAACTAGAATGAACAGTGCAGTAGCAATAAATGCGAGAATATTTACTTCCATAATCTAATCGTTTCATTTTTAGTTAATTCGCAATAACTCGGGATTTCATCCCATAGAGCTGATAAATCTTTCGGCTGTAAATTCAATATTCAATGTAAATTCAATATTCAATGGGATGAATTACATCTCGATAATATCAAATCGGAGCAATATCATGAATAACAATATCTGAACTATAAAATTGATTCATCGTCGAGAATTAAATAGTATAACATAGGAAGATCTTTTATACATACCGAATTCCAATTTTGATTCCTGATCCGATCAATAATTTCTTTACTTTCTTTATCATTCTTTTCCATTCTTTCTTTTCTATAAGCTACGCCCCCCTTTGTACAATCATCTGATGAAATATCATATGACCGCCTTTATACGTACTTACATTGGTTATAAAAACCCCAATAAAATAACCAATAGAAGCGAAATGTAAAAAAGGAAGAAGTTTAGTTCTAACCCCCCCCCTTTTTAATGATCTAATCTTCTTTGTTTTCCAAAGAAGGAGTATAATAAGGAGAGTCCGGGTATAAAAAAATCGAGTATTTCATCAAATTCATTAAAAAGTTTGTTCTTTCTTCGGCAAGAACCTTAAACTTAAAAAAGATTATTCATTCCCTCACAAAGAGAGATAGCCCTTGCTAAGAGAAATGGGATCCTTCTTTGAGCTTTATTTTATTAATATCATATTTCCTTTAATATCATATTTCCTTGGATTAATTATGGGATGCATATATAAAAGATTCAGTGTTAAATTTGAATGAGATAAATTGTTTCAAATTCACATTAATAATTGAAATTAGTAATTGAGGTTACAAAAAATCGGAGCCCTAAAGGGATATACTTTTCATCTTAAAAGTATTATATCAAAGTTACTATGTTAAATTTTTTTTTGTATCGTACAAATTCCATTTCTGTATAGACTCCTGGAAACATATAGTACCCTATTACATTACACAGATCGGGAATAATCGAAAAAGCCAGACTTCGTACGGTATCTCTTGGAATCCTGAATATGATTCTACCAATAATTGTACGAATCTACATATGTCTTTCTCCTATCAATCGGGACTAGTTGAATAAATGGGAATTTCCATATTTCTTTGATGAGAAATGTGAAACTAATAAATAAATAGAAATAAAAGAAGAGGGTATTCCACTTGGGAATGAGATTCTGCTATTTGTTCTCCTTTTCACAACAAATGCAGATGTATTTTTTTATTGGAATTGGATTTGAATCCGTCGGGACTGACGGGGCTCGAACCCGCAGCTTCCGCCTTGACAGGGCGGTGCTCTGACCAATTGAACTACAATCCCAAGGAAATAAAATAAAGTGTACATCATACATATGCTTATGATTTCATTCAAACCTTTTTATTTTTTATATATTTATTTTATTTAGATTTTCGATATTTAGATTAAACTAAGTCGTATTGTAACAGAAACGCGAGTGATATATTGGATATCCACACGGATATGCACTTTAGCGGGAGCGTCTCAGGGATTGTTAATAATCCTTTTTATTTTTTAAAAATTGAGTCTTTTCCTTAGACTTTATAGTTTCAGATCGTTATATGAATCTAGTATGAATCTATATCATTAGCAAGCAAGATCAGAATTTGTGAGATAAAATAAAGAGAGCAAATGAACAGCCGTAAAATATATCATAAAATTGTAGTTTTTTTTATTCTTCCGTATTCCGATCAGGCATTTCTGGGGAACAACAAATGGATTCTATCATTTCGTGGTGGATCGGCGAATTATTGGGCCGAGCTGGATTTGAACCAGCGTAGACATATTGCCAACGAATTTACAGTCCGTCCCCATTAACCGCTCGGGCATCGACCCGGGAAGAATCAATTCCAGGCTTATTGATAATCTATGATCAACTTCCTTTCGTAGTACCCTACCCCCAGGGGAATTCGAATCCCCGCTGCCTCCTTGAAAGAGAGATGTCCTGAACCACTAGACGATGGGGGCATACTTGCCCGATCGCCATCATACTATATTCATAGTATGAACAGTTTTTTGAAATTGTCAATATAATGTGGTATCATTAAAGGTATGATTCAATCTGAAAGATCTTTCTCTCTTTCATGATTTCATAGAATCTTTTGATTCGTATTTATGAATCATTCATTCTAATCACCCTTCCATTCCATTTTTTTTTTAATATTATTTTCATTAAATATATTTAATTTTAAATATTCTTTTTAAATATTAGTAAAATTCTATTTCTATTAAATATTGAATATTAAAGAATATTAAAAAAAAATAATAAAAATAAAATAATAAACTAAATAGGTATAGGTAGAATAGAAATAATACGAGGTATAGGACCTTTTTTTTGGGAATGATTGGTCTGGCAGACCAGAAAGGGGAATTA